TCTCGGAGCCAACCATTAATCGTAATGGAACTCTGTGCAAAGTTTCCTCCTGTGATATGAGTTACTATCCCTTGATCACTTATAGTACCCCAAACATCCGATTGCATTTTCCAACTGAAATGGAAAATGACTACCGAAATTGCATTGTACATCCAGAATAGACCTAAGAAAACATGATCCCAGGCGGATACTTGACATGTTCCCCCTCGCCCAGGCCCGTCACAAGGGAAGCGAAAACCAAGATTTGCTTTATCAGGTATCAAACGGGAACTGCGAGCAAATAAAACACCTTTCAAAAGTATTAATACAGTCACATGGATGGTAAATGCGTGAATGTGATGGACTAAAAAATCTGCGGTTCCTAATGGAATAGGTAACAAAGCGACTTTGCCGCCTACAGCTACTAACTCGCCACCTCCCCACGTTAAGCTAGTGCTTGTTGTTGCACCAGGAGCTGTTACGCCAGGCGCGCCAGCATGGATATTTTGTACCCATTGAGCAAAGATGGGTTGTAATTGTATGGCGGTATCCGAAAACATATCTTGGGGACGGCCTAAAGCACTCATGGTATCATTATGAATATACAAGCCAAAACTGTGAAAACCTAGAAATATACATACCCAGTTAAGGTGGGATATGATTGCATCCCGGTGTCTAAGAACTCGATCTAATAGATCGTTGTATCGAATAGTTGGATCATAGTCTCTTACCATAAAAATGGCTGCATGTGCAGCAGCACCAACTATTAGAAATCCACCAATCCACATGTGGTGTGTGAACAAGGAAAGTTGTGTACCATAGTCAGTAGCTAGGTATGGATAGGGAGGCATAGAGTACATATGATGAGCTACAACAATAGTAGTAGAGCCTAGCATAGCTAGGTTAAGAGATAATTGAGCATGCCATGACGTTGTTAGAATTTCATAGAGACCCTTATGGCCTTGTCCTGTAAATGGTCCCTTATGAGCCTCCAAAATATCTTTAAGTCCATGACCAATACCCCAGTTGGTCCTATACATATGACCAGCGATCAGGAAAAGAATAGCAATAGCTAAATGATGGTGCGCAATATCGCTCAACCATAGACCACCGGTTATTGGATCTAGTCCTCCGCGAAAACTAAGAAATTCTGCGTATTTGGACCAATTCAAGGTGAAAAAAGGGGTTGCTCCTTCGGCAAAACTAGGATAAAGTTGAGCTAAAAGGTCGCGATTCAAGATAAATTCATGAGGAAGTGGTATCTCTTTAGGATCAACCCCAGCGTCGAGAAATTGGTTAATCGGTAAAGATACATGGATTTGGTGTCCAGCCCAAGAAAGAGACCCAAGTCCTAATAACCCCGCTAAGTGGTGATTCAACATGGATTCTACATCTTGGAACCAGGCCAATTTGGGAGCGGCTTTGTGATAATGGAACCAACCAGCAAAAAGCATTAACGATGCAAAAATCAATGCACCGATTGCGGTACAATAGAGTTGTAATTCACTAGTTATTCCAGATGCTCGCCAAATCTGAAAAAACCCAGAGGTTATTTGGATTCCTCGGAAACCCCCGCCTACATCACCATTCAAAATTTCTTGCCCTACTATTGGCCAAACTACCTGAGCACTGGGTCCAATGTGAGTAGGATCGCTTAGCCATGCTTCATAATTGGAAAAACGGGCACCGTGGAAGTACATGCCACTCAACCAAAGAAAGATAATGGAGAGTTGACCGAAATGAGCACTAAAGACTTTTCGCGAGATCTCTTCCAAATCACCGGTATGACTATCGAAATCGTGAGCATCAGCATGTAGGTTCCAGATCCAAGTGGTAGTATCGGGGCCCTTAGCTATTGTTCTTGAGAAATGTCCGGGTCTGGCCCATTCCTCAAAAGATGTTTTTACAGGATCCCTATCCACAACAATTTTAACTTCTGGTTCCGGCGAACGAATAATCATTAAGTCCTCCTCTTTCCGGACAAGACATACAAAGAGACCCGCCAACTGTCTTTTTAGTGAATCTTTGAAAGATAGATATTTTGATTAGTCCTTTTCTTTACTATCTACCGTCCTACTATTTTTTTTAGTTATTCACTGGAGCAATTATATATTGAAGTCAATCCGAGGCAAGTGTTCGGATCTATTATGACATAAGGATTAGGTGCCTAACGGACATTGGTTATCCTGGGAAATTATTTTCCGACGTAACAAAAAAATCTATTTTTTACGTTTTAATTTAAGAAGCTCCTTGAGTGAGCATAATTATAGATTTTTTTATTCGATTCTAAATTCCAAGATAACTCATTAGAATTATTAATAAGACCGTCCTGATATATTAGGCGGAATATTTATATTGCCCCCTTTATTTGCTTTATTACTTCTGTTCTAAGGCCTATCCCTAATTGTTTATCTTTAGGAAATCTAATATAAAATCGAAGGTAGAAGAAAGGGATATAATGAAATTCTTGATTCGATCTTCCTACCTAAATTATTTTATTAATGGATCAACAACCAAACCACCTATTTTATGAAAATGGAGAGTGGTCTTATTCAAATTCAAAGCGCTTCGTAATCTTCAACCAGTTCTGTGCTTCAATATAATTTCCCGGAGTAAGCGCTATAGCTTGTTTCCAATACTCAGCAGCTTGATCAAACCAAGCTTCCGCAATTTCTGAATCACCCTGTAGAATGGCCTGTTCTCCTCGGTCGGAATAGGCAGTTCCTTCCCCTAGAACCGTACTTGAGAGTTTCCTACCTCATACGGCTCAGAATTTGATTTATCAAAAATCGATCCAATTTCTTCTTGGGTTAAGCGGAAGAAGTTAATTACCTAAGTTTCAAACCCTAATTTTGATCAATAATTAGTTTGATCTTTTCTCCCACCTTCAGAAGAATGAAGCATAGATATACCTATATCCTTCGTTCGTTCGAATTTTCTGAAAGGTAACTATCTCAGTTTCGTCTCATATATGAAATTTCTATAGAATCCTTGAAAAAGACTTTTTCCCATAAGAAAGAAAAAAAACTTACTATCTTTGGGATCTGATACTACACCGCTGCTTAATTCCTTAGTGGATCGGCTCTATTACATAAGCAGATTCCTAAATTTTGCCCCATATCATGGTATAATTAAGCAGTTTTTTTTAGTTGTATCGACCCAGTCACTCACTAATTGATCTTTACGGTGCTTTCTCTATCAATTTGAGACTTTATCCATAGAGTAGTAGTATAGGCTAGGCTGTACCTTCTTCCTATTTTGATTCTCGTGAAGTGTATTTCCTTCCTACAGCTGATAGGGTAAAATCGTTGTTTTGACGATCCCTATGTAGAAAGCCTTTTTTTTATTCTTTCTATAGTGGAGATAGTCGCACGTAATGACAGATCACGGCCATATTATTAAAAGCTTGCGGTAAGAGGGGGTTTCGTTCCAGCGCCCGGAAATAATATTCCAAAGCCTTTGTATGCTCTCCGTTGCTTGTGTGTATAAGGCCTATGTTATATAGTATATAACTTCGATCATAGGGATCAATTTCTAGTCGCGTAGCTTCATAATAATTCTGCAAAGCTTCCGCATAATTTCCTTCGGATTGAGCCAACATCCGTTACGGTCGTTCATTCTATTCAAAAAATCTCCGTTCCAAAACCGTACATGAGGTTTTCATCTCATACGGCTCCTCCCTTCTGTACATAGTACTTAGCGAAAAATCTATAGAATGAAAATAGAATTAGTCCCATCTCATTATAGACCGAAAGGGGCTGGTATTTTTCCAAGAAATCTCTAGCCAACCTTCCCCCAAGAGGTTTTTCTTAACACCAAAAAATTCGATTAATGCTAGAGGAAAACGATAGCTCCAAGAATTTCTTTGTTCTCAACGCCTCCTATTTAGAGGAATTAGCCACTTCAACGACCTTTGATGGTTATAAGGGTATCCAAAGTACAAACCTGATGGTTGTTTGTTATCCCAACCATTCTTCCCAACCCTGATACCGATCAGGAAAGGGCTAATTTCTAACAAAGTTTTTCTCTTGTTGATTCCTATTTCGAGGTGTAGTGCTTTTCTCCCCTATGCTGCCTATTGGTACCAGTAGAGTAGGATTGGCCTGTAATACAGAGCCTATCCTGTAGGTGTAACCTTTCGCTCAATACTCAAATCTACAATTGAAGCATATGAGGCCACATCAATCGAGGATACACGACAGAAGGAATTGTTAGTTCACTTCACCTTCCCCAAGCGCGGGTTTCCTTTACTCATTTTGTTCTCTCTATGCGAATACCCTCTTTCTCGTAAGACCGAGATGTGGGTATGGGTAGGGCTAAAACAAAAAAAAAGAGTCAAATCGCACCATCTCTATAATAAGTAAATGCCCTTTTTTCCCCCGAAGTTGTCGGAATTATTTGCAATAAAATATTGGCTACAATTGAGGAGGTCTTATCAATGAAATTTCCATTTATCCGGGATCTAGGCATAATTCCCAACCCATTCTATATAGAATTCTTTTCATTCTATCACAAAATAACATAAAAACATTCGATTCGTAAAAATCCATCTATATACTCTAAATGGATAAGAGAGGTATGGATTTTCCGCTCAGTTCAAATTGTCTCCTTTTCCTTCTGTTTGGACAAGGAGAGATTTGAAATATTTGACTAAGATTGGATTTTATTCCACTTTCCTATTTCTCAACAACAACTTTTCTCATCAGCTATTTCGCGTTTTCAAAGTCATTAATTGTCTCATACCTTTTTTTTATTTAGAAAGAAAACCTTTTCCAGGGATCGAAATTCCTAGTAAAAGAAATTCCTAGTAAAAAAAATCCTGGATCCTTCTACTTAGATGAAAAGGAATTTTTCCATTCCAATAGACCTTGAAATCCCCGAGCGGTTGTGGCTGTGCCTGTACTGTAGGAATACGAAAACTCGCTATTCACTCAGTTTATTTTCCATAATAAGATTATGTAGGAGAGATGGCCGAGCGGTTCAAGGCGTAGCATTGGAACTGCTATGTAGACTTTTGTTTACCGAGGGTTCGAATCCCTCTCTTTCCGTTTCTCTTAATTCATCAACGTTACCGATCACAATGTATCAAATCAAATAACAATTTATTCCAGCAATAATACTTTTATTTCATAGAAATTCTCTATAGCAAATTACTGTGGTATGTAAAATACACATAGAGGAAATAACAAAAAAGAAAAAAGGATCCTAGGTTAATCTATTTCTGCTAGGTGAATGGGAAAATACAAATTAAGAGCCTTAGGTCGATTTAGTTCGGGGAAAGGGGAAGGGAAAAAAATTCTATGAACCTTTCCTTTTTTCGTTAAGTTCAAGTCTGACGAGAGTAATATTCTACAACTAACAACTCATTTATTTTGAGACCGACCCACCTCCTATCTAGGATTTTTTTTACTAGTCCTTTATATTCCAATGTGTCAACCGTCAAATGCTTTGGCAATTTGCCCGGATCGGATGAACCTATAGAATTTTGAACCAGACGTTTTGATCTTTGGTTATCTTTCGTAGTAATAATATCTTCGGGTTTGCAACGAAAACTTGGTATATCAACTATACGACCATTAACTAAAATATGTCTATGGTTAACTAATTGCCGGGCCCCAGGAATGGTTGAAGCCATACCCAATCGAAAAAGGATATTATCCAAACGCATTTCAAGTAATTGTAGTAAAACTTGACCTGTTGACCTTTTTGCTTTTCCAGCGATATGTACATATCTAAGTAATTGTCGTTCTGTCAGACCATAATGAAAACGCAATTTCTGTTTTTCTTGAAGACGAATACGATATTGCTCCTTTTTTCCAGAATGGAATTTCTTTTTCAGATTACTTCCGGATTTAGGCGTTTTTCTAGTGAGTCCTGGTAAAGCTCCCAGACGGCGTATTTTTTTTAAACGAGGCCCTCGATAACGAGACATGAAGACTCCTTTTTCATTTTATTGAAATTTCATTTTACACAATAAATTTCATTGTATTTACATTACAGAATACATCGAAATTAAAACTGAATTAAACTAAAGGATAAACAGAGTAAAATCCACTAAAGTACCACTTAAAATGGAATTTCATCAACATCTGGATTTTTTTTATATATATTATTTATTTTAATGTTTTGTATCTAGCAAAATTCTAAGGTAGAACGACAGAATAGACCCTAGATTCTCCATTTAATTCGAAGAAAAAAGAGAGATTCTTGTTCATGGAACATCGATAGAAAAAAAGCCGACTATCGGATTTGAACCGATGACCCTCGCATTACAAATGCGATGCTCTAACCTCTGAGCTAAGTGGGCTTACATAACAGAAATAGTGTAACAAATAGAAATATATATAGGAAATCCGTAAAATGTCAGATCTTTATTATTAATCTTAGTTATTAACTAGTTCGAAATTTGAAGTTCTAATTAGAAAAAAATACTAGAATTTCATAAAGATAAACTTAGCTTGATATGCTTAACTAAATGATATTCTTAAATAGGGTTATAGAATATATTGAACTTTGTTTTTATTTCTCTAATTCGCAAATCTATTTTTCTAATAGAATCTATTCCAATTTCTATATTGAATTTGGTTTCAGATATTTTTAATTTGATATGGCTTGGACGAATAATATATATATAATATAATATTATATATGAAAAATAAAATCAAGAATATATATATGAAAAATAAAGAGAAAATGCCAAGAAATTGGCATTTTCATTCGATCATTATATACATTTTGCATTATATACATTTTTTGAGATATTTTGTTTTTTTATTTGTTAATAATTTATACTATTTAGAAAAAAAAGAATGAATATCAAGCGTTATAGTATGCTTTAGAATACTCTAAAAAAGGAAGGGGGGTAGGTGGGGTAGAGAAAAACTTTTAGATATATTGATTCTGATTGAATTGCAAATATATCAACGATAGAATCAATGCAATTCAGAATTGCAATAAGCGGGGTCTAGACGAGCTGCTAGACTAGATTGAATAATGAATTAACTGATTCAAAAAAAAACTAAGAGATGGATGAAATTACACAAGGAATCCAGGTTTCAAAGAAAAGGAAAATGGGGATATGGCGAAATCGGTAGACGCTACGGACTTGATTGTATTGAGCCTTGGTATGGAAACCTGCTAAGTGGTAACTTCCAAATTCAGAGAAACCCTGGAATTAAAAATGGGCAATCCTGAGCCAAATCTCTTTTTTGAAAAAACATGTGGTTCTCAAACTAGAACCCAAAGGAAAAGGATAGGTGCAGAGACTCAATGGAAGCTGTTCTAACGAATCGAGGTAATTACGTTGTGTTGGTAGTGGAACTCTCTCTAAATTAGAGAAAGAAAAAGAAGGGCTTTATACATCTAATACACACGTATAGATACTGACATAGCAAACGATTAATCACAAAACCCATATCATAATATAGGTTCTTTTTTTTTTTAGAATGAAATTAGGAGTGATTATGAAATAAAAAATTCATAATTTTGGAATTATTGTGAATCTATTCCAATCAAATATTG